TGATGTATCCCATTTGATATCTTCGTATTCGAGAATCAACAAATTCCACCCCACATTCTTCACAAAATTTCGGGTCCTCTTTTTCCGCTCCGATCACTCGATAATTTCCACAAGCACAAATTCCACTTTTTATGGGTCCAGAGATTCTTTCACAAAACAATCCATCTTTTTCCGGTTTATTGGTTTTATAATGAAAAGTATAGGGCTTTGTCACCTCTCCAACTATCTCCCCATTTGGTAGGATTTTGTTGGCCCAAGCCCTTATTTGTTGAGGAGACACTAATCCAATTCGAAGTTGTTGATGTTTATACCGGTCGATCATAGAATAGAAATTCTGATTCATTTGGATCAAACTTCCTTCCGATTAATCTGAAAATTCTTTTCAGATACAAGGAAATGGTTCAGTTCCAGAGCCAAAGATCGTAGTTCTCGAACGAGTAATCGAAAAGATTCTGGGGCATCCTCAGGATTAGGTACTGTTCCTCCAATGATCGTAGCACCAAGTAATTCTTGACGAGCTCTAATATGATCAGATTTATAAGTAAGCATCTCTTGTAAAATATGAGCAACACCAAATCCTTCTAGAGCCCAAACTTCCATTTCCCCTACTCGTTGCCCCCCTTGCTTAGCCCTTCCTCTAAGGGGTTGTTGTGTAACAAGTGCGTAATGCCCACTCGAACGTCCATGGATTTTATCATCAACTTGATGAATTAATTTTAGGATATAGGACTTGCCTATTAGAACAGGTTGTTCAAAAGGATCTCCTGTTCTTCCATCAAATATTCTGCTTTTTCCCGGAAACTCGGGTTCAAATACCCATGGGTTTTTTGTTTGCTTACTGGCTTCATATAATTCGGAAAACACTAGTTTTCTCGAAGCCTCTTGCTCATATCTCTCATCAAAAGGTGCTATTCTATAATGTCTCTTTAGTATATCCCCTGCTAACCCGAGCGAACATTCAAATATCTGTCCTACATTCATTCGTGAGGGTACTCCTAATGGATTGAAGACCATATCAACAGGTGTTCCATCTTGCAAGTAGGGCATATCTTGTCTAGACAAAATTTTAGAAATGATACCTTTATTCCCATGTCTTCCAGCTACTTTATCACCCACTTTGATTTCACGTTTCTGTAAAATATATACACGAATCTTTTCTGGATTATAGCTGGAACCCGTCTTTTTCTGGATCCATCTCACATCAATAACTCGACCTCTTCCGCCTATAGGTAGTTTTAGAGAAGTTTCTTTTGAAGTGGATACCTGAATGCCAAGTATGGCTCGTAATAATCTATCCTCGGGGGCATACGAGGATTCGTTCGCTGTCTGAGGTGTTAATTTACCTATTAAAATATCGCCGGTTTCTATCCAAGATCCCAGCATTACAATTCCATTTCTGTCTAAATTTCGGAGTAAATGAGCCTCTAAATGGGGTATTTCCTTAGTAATTCTTTCGGGACCTTGACTTGTCACATGAGTCTGAATTTCATATTTCCGTATGTGAAAAGAAGTATAAATCTCTTCACACACTAGCCGTTCGCTAATTAGTACTGCGTCTTCAAAATTGTAACCTTCCCATGGCATATAAGCGACTAATACGTTTTTTCCTAAAGCGAGTTCCCCACCAACTGTAGCCGCCCCGTCTGCTAAAACTTGCCCCTTTTTTATACATTTACCCTGCTGAACCTGAGGTTTTTGATGCATACAAGTATTTTTGTTGGAACGTTGATACATAACTAATGGAATGCTTATAGTGTCCCCATTACTTGATAAAATGATCTTGTGAGTATCAGTATAAATGATCTTTCCTTCGCGTTCAGCTATAACAGACACCCCCGAATCTAGAGCCGTTTGGCGTTCCAGCCCAGTTCCAACAATGCACTTCTCGGATCGAGAAAGAGGAACTGCTTGGCGCTGCATATTAGAACTCATTAAAGCCCGATTCGCATCATTATGCTCAATAAACGGAATGAGGGAAGCTCCAATAGAAAAATATTGGAAAGGAAAAATACTTCTAAAACGAATCTGTTCCCATGCAATAGTCAAAAATTCTTGACGGTATCGAGCCGGAACAACTTGTTCCTCTTGAACACCCCGATTCAGGGCCAAAGAATTTCCTGCAGCTACCATATAATATTCATCTCTATTTGGTGATAAATAAATTATCTGTGCCTCTTTTGATCTCTCAGACATTTCATAAAGCGGACTCTCTATAGATCCCCAAGGACCAATCCTCACATGAATAGCTAAAGATCCAATAAGTCCAACATTGATTCCTTCAGACGTGTCAATTGGGCAAATACGCCCATAGTGGCTCGGGTGGATATCTCGTATCCGAAAGCTAGCAGTTCGTCCCGTCAATCCTCCAGGACCCAAATAACTCAATTTTCGCCCATGAACAATTTGTGTCAATGGATTAGTTCGATCCAAAACTTGAGATAAAGGGTGTAGGCCAAAAAAGGATTCATAAGTGGTTGTTAATGAAGTTGAAGTTACCAAATTTTGAGGAGTCGGTATCAATTTATGTCGGATTGCTCCACATATAGTTCCTCGAATCGAATTTTCTAAACGAACAAGAGCCAATCCGAATTGATCTTGTAACAAATCTGCTACAGAACGAATACGTTTATTTTTCAAATGATTCATATCGTCAAATGTACCCATTCCAAATTTAATTCCGATCAAATGATCCGCAGCAGCCAATAGATCTCGTGGTAACAAAAATGTATTGTTCTGAGGTATATCAAGATTCAATCTCCGGTTCATATTTCGTCGACCAATCCTTCCTAATTCACATTTTTGTTGAAAAAATTTCTTTTGTAATTCCTTACATAAGGACTCAGAAAATACCGGATCCCCACCGACACAAGCAAATTGTTGATAAAACTCCAAAATTGCATTTTCTTTGGATCCAATCTTTTTTTTCTCCTTATCATTCGAGAAAGACAAGAAAATTTCAGGGTAACAAACATTATCTAGAATTTCTCTTAGATTTGAACCCATAGCTGATGATAAAACTAGAATAGATATTTTTTGTTTCCTACTTACACGTGCCCATATCCTTGTTCTTCTATCAATTTCTAATTCCGATCTTCCTCCCCAATCTGATATTATAGTGCTGGTATAAACAGCATTTCCGTTATGATCCAATTCTGAACGATAATAAATACCGGGACTTTGCAATATTTGATTGATCACAATTCTGTATATTCCATTTACTATAGAGGTTCCCAGGGAATTCATTAGAGGAATGTTTCCAATAAAAACAGTTTGTTGTTGCATATCCCTACCGGTTTTCCAAATTATTCCCGCAGGGACATATAATTCAGAAGAATATGTGAGTGATTCATACACAGCATCTCTTTCCTTTATCAGGGGCTCCACCAATTGATACCTTTCCACAAAAAATTGAAATTCCATTTCTTGATCTCTATCTTCAATTTTTGGAAACTTATGAAATTCTTCCGTTAAACCCTGATTAATGAACCTACAAAACCCCTCAAATTGTATCTGACTAAATCCAGGTATTGTGGACATTCCCTCATTTCCATTCCGAAGCATCTTAATCTTAAGTTTCCTATTTATTTTTATTGAAAAAATTCAATTATTGATTCACTAGTCATCGACCCATATGGATCGACTTAGCAATAATAGAATGTATATTCTGTTTACTGAATCACATAAAATTTTAGTCAACTCGATATATCTATTTCAAACGTATGAACGGAGATGGAACGGCGGAATAAAGAACATTTTGGGCGCAGGTTCAAATTTTCGACGGGTTAAATTGAGAAAATATTTCTGGAAAAAAAATTTGTTACTTACACTTATGGAGCCTTGTTCAAAATTGGTCCAACTTCTACCTAACGTATTAGTATGATATTACGATCCGACGGGATACCACAAAAAGGGATGATTGAGATTGAATCTCCTCTTTATATCTATATAAATGAAATAAAGACAGAATAATCAGAAGTAGTATAGGGTTTTCCCTTTTTTAACAAAAAAAATGGAATTTAATGTTCCAAAAAGAATTGGCGGATTTTTTTTGGTAGGGAGGGAAATTTATAGAATACGCTTGAATTGTGTAACTTAATATAAATATACTAAAAAAAAAAATATTGTATTTATAAAAAAATATTGTATTTATTAAGTACATGTTGATACGGCTATCTATCCATATATCACATCCTTTCTTGCAATTTCTGGAGCAACATTAACATGGATCACACTCCACCAAAATTCGTATTTTATATTCAATATTTCAATCTATTTATTCAATGAAAAATTGAAACATGAGAATTCTCTCTAGGGATATGTACATAATAGAGAGACCCGTCTCGGTATCTGGGTAACAATTTTTGTTTTGGGGTTTACATATACACATATATGTTGTTATAATTGAAATAGAAAAGTATTTTTTATTGAAAAAAAAAAATGAAATTAGTCATAAATCGGTCATAAATCAATTTTCTTTTTCCATTCAAGGAAATAAAATTTTATCTCCGATAAAAATTGAGGAACCATTCACTAATTTCAATTTAAAGACTAATTTAAAGTAAATTGTTAATGGTTCCAATTTGCCCTGAATTTTGCAGTCTGTCGCCAGAATTTTACTCTTAATAGAAAAGAAACGAGAAGGGGAATTATTAACTAATGTATATTTTGAGATATAATAAATCGAAGAAAATAATAGAAACCAGAAAAAAAAAAGAATGTGTTTTTGAGGATTAAGTACAACGGGATTCAAGATAAAAAAAGAGTTAGTAGTAGAAATAGAATATGGCTAATATTTTTATCCATTTTATTTTGGATTTAATTTGGCGGCATGGCCAAGTGGTAAGGCGGGGGACTGCAAATCCTTTATCCCCAGTTCAAATCCGGGTGTCGCCTGATCAACCAAAGATTTTTTATTTCTTATTCTGCCGATCTAATTCGATGAATTATTGCTCCGCAAGAAGTGGAGGCATGGACGTGTCAATGCTTGATTTTTATAAATTATAGCATAGGTTTTAGAAAAGACTGTAACTTTTTTTCTTAAAATCTAAGTCTAGCCCAAATCAAATCGGCAGTAATAGGGCTGAAGCAAAAACCTCAATTATTAATTTAATCATTGGTAATGATTGATTCTCACCATTTATTTCAAAAAAATTTTGAAATAAATGGTGAGAATCAATTCCAGAATGGAATTAAGAACTAATATCGGAAATCTCGATATACAAAGATTCCTAAGAGGCACCTCGTTTTTACTACTAGAATAAAAGATTATATAAAAGACTAGCATATCAAAATCTCTTAAACAATTTTTAATTTTAAGTAGCGTCTCGTGATTCTGTTGGGTATTAAATTAGATTGGATACAATGATGGGAAAAAAATTTAGGGCTTGTAGAAAGGCACAAAGATACTTTGTATTTAAACTCACGAAAGGCTATGAGTGCTCAGACATAGAATCAGAATAGTTGGTCGACTCTTATAGTATTTATAGTATAGAGTAAAGGTAAGGTAAACAATAAAAAAAAAAAAAAAGAATATATGTATGTAGTAATAGTGGCAGTGGGTTCTACCGATTCTTTCATAGAAAGACAATAAGCTTAGATCAAATAGAAAATAGAGGTATCTGATATATAGTTGTGTATAGAAAAGGCGCGTGTATCATCTTGTACTTAATACTTCCTGATTCTACCGGAAATCTTAAAATATTGAAACTTGTTGCAAATGTATTCATTGAATTGATTTGGTTCATCAATAGTCTTAAGTCAGAATCCTATTTTGACTCTGTACCATTGATTCCACTATGATTATTAAATAATAATCGAATAATTCTTTCATAGAAATAAGGGACATAATTCACATGGATATAGTAAGTCTTGCTTGGGCTGCTTTAATGGTTGTCTTTACATTTTCTCTTTCACTTGTAGTATGGGGAAGGAGTGGACTCTAGTGCTGTGGACACTACAAATACTAAATTGAGTAATCGATTGCTCAATCGAACTGTATCAATTCTTTATTAATCGTTTTGCGAAGCCTTGCCTTAAAAAAAAGTATTCAAAATTGTACTGGAATAGAGTAATAAATCATTATCATAATTGTATTTTGCAACTCAAATCTACGCATAATAGAAGATTCTTTCCAACCGAATTTTGACTAATTTGACTAAATGGTCTATATTTTTTTTTTCTTTTAGAAAAAAAAAATTATGTTATTATGACACTATATATTTTCTTTCAACTGTAAGCGAAACGATTAGTGATTGTCCAAAGAGGTCCTACACATAATAAAATTCGATCTTTCTTCCGTTAGGCTATTTACATATCACACATTTCACATTTGTTTTAAACTTCTAGAAATTATACTTTTTTGACTCATCTCATGTTTTGTTTAAACACGAAAAACGGCCAGGTTTACTCTAACCCCTTTTCCAAATCCGAAGAAGTTATCATATAACTACGCGGATCATCCATTAATTGTTCAATCGAAGAAGTTATCATATAACTACGCGGATCATCCATTAATTGTTCAATCAATGACTTCTTGAGATGAAAAAAAAGAAATAGAATTAAAGTTTTATCTTAGCTATATGTACATCTACTATATACATATTGTAATTTTATCTATATGAAGCCTATATTAATATTAGTATACAATACTAGCTAGTGTGGTAGAAAGAACTATATATTATAGTTCTTTCTATCACACTAGCTTAGATACTTAATAAGCTACTTCTGTTCTGATTCCAGCTCGGCGCAATCATTTCATTTAAGACTTAGAGTTTGAATTCTTTTCTTTCATTTCTTGAATCATTGAATTGAATTGAACTGCTAAGAACTGATAATTCAAGTTTCATTCAAATTAATTATTTTGGCTAACTGTTTTTACATAGATGATAAGTAAAAAAGCAGTAGGAATTAGAATGAACAGTGCAGTAGCAATAAGTGCGAGAATATTGACTTCCATAATCTAATCTTTTTTTTTTTCGCAATAACTTAACTCGGGATCTAATCCCATAGAGATGATAAATTTGATTCCTGTAAATTCAATGGGATGAATTGTATCTTGATGATACTGAATCAGATCAATATTATGAATAAAAATTTCTGATCTATCAAATCAATTTCTCGTTGAGAATTTAATAGTATAACATAGGGAGATCTTTTATCCATACAAAAAACCATTTTTGATTAGATCATAAATACCTATCATTAGGTTTTCATCCTTTTTCCACTTGTTCTTTTCTATAACCTAGCATCTTATCTTCCTTATACAATTCTTCTACTTATACATATACATAGGATTTTTTATATAGAATTATAAGGTATTATATAACCGGTATTCTCTAGGGCATACAGAGAGACGAACAGTATAAGTATAAGTGAGATGTAAAAAAGGTAAGGTTAAGTCTAAAAAATCGACTATTCAAGCTTTACCTTTACTAAGAATAAGAAAAGAAAGGAGCCCTACTTGGTTTTGTTGGTCTTTTATTTTATGTTATTTTATTAGTATACTCTTTGTTTTGTTGGATTGGAGTTGGAACGTATACATCAAAAATTCAATATAAAATTGGAATGAGAATGAAATAAATTGTTTCAAATCAGTAGTCATAATTGAGGCTAAAAAAAATTTAGATTTAGAAAAGATGTCCTTTAACCTAAAAAGTACTTTGCCGGATAATTAAATTCTATGAAGATTAAGTTCATTGTATATCATATAATAAACAAAGCTATTTTGTGTCTGTACCCCCCCCAAAATCTGAGCACTCTATTCCATTTCATTGATCAAGAGCAGAATGATTGAAAAAAAAAAAAGAGTATTGGTATCTCTTAAACTTTTTCGCAAAAATAGAGAAATGAATTTCTCAATTCATGAGATCCTAGTTCGGGACTGACGGGGCTCGAACCCGCAGCTTCCGCCTTGACAGGGCGGTGCTCTGACCAATTGAACTACAATCCCGGCGAGGTGTATAGCATACATATACTTAGGATTTCATAAGAATATTCTACTCGTCATGTTGGAACGTAACAGATATGCGAATGCTATATTGATATTATATCCACATAAACACGGGCTTTAATGAGAGTGAGACGGATTATTAGTAACTAGTGATTTTTGATTTTATTGTTAAATAAAAATAATCAATCTTTCAATGAGATGAAAAAAAAAGATAGAGAAAAATTTTTCTTTATTTCTCTACGAAGCAGGCATTGCCCTTTCTTTTCTATAGGATAAATTAATTATATCTTACTCATGGGGCGGTAAATTCTTGGGCCGAGCTGGATTTGAACCAGCGTAGACAGTCGTCAACGAATTTACAGTCCGTCCCCATTAACCGCTCGGGCATCGACCCAGGAAGAATTCTTTATATGCTTATTGATAATCCATGATCAACTTCCTTTCGTAGTACCCTACCCCCAGGGGAAGTCGAATCCCCGCTGCCTCCTTGAAAGAGAGATGTCCTGAACCGCTAGACGATGGGGGCATATTCGCCCGACCGTCATCATACTATAATGATAGTATGAATAGTTTTTTGGAATTGTCAATATAATCTAATGGTATGGCTAGATTCGAGCAGTCTTTTTATATTCTGATTCTATAGGATTTGAATTGAACGTTTTTTTTTCTTCAATTTTAACTCATTGCTTCGTTTCTTGTTCAGATAAAATATGCCTATCACTATCTCACATTAAGTCAGAAAATTCAAAAACGAGAAAAATTTTACCCCTTTTCTAGGTAAATAGAATTTTTTTTTTCATTATTTCCATTATGAGTCTACTGCATATATGTATATATGCAGTAGACTCATAATGGAAAATGGCTAAGTCATGAATTGAGCAAGCCCTTTTAACTCAGTGGTAGAGTAACGCCATGGTAAGGCGTAAGTCATCGGTTCAAATCCGATAAAGGGCTTTTTTCATGAAACTCGAGTCTTTGTCTTCGTTTTTCATCGAAGAATACAGATATTATTGATAATAAAAAAAAGGCAAACACTATTGTATTATTTATAATATAATGAGTTCTTATTATTTTATTTTGAGTTCCAATTATAAAAAGTGGAACATTTAATTATTATTATATTGACTAATTGAACTTAGTGGGTGGGGGCTTCTAGCCTGTAGTGACATAGTAGTGACATAATAGTCCTCCTTATATCTTATTATTATTTATTTAAATATTCCAGGAAACATAACATAAATATTCTAGATATCCAACCTTTATTTATTAATCACAAACCAAAATATTCCTACTTCCCTATTGTTCCCACCAAACCTACCATAAAAATGGTAACTAAAAAAAAAATAAGTGGACCTGACCCATTGAATCATGACTATATTGGCTATTCTGATATTTAAATTTGATATATATTAAATTGTAGAAAGCGGGTTTTTTATTTCCTTTTTTAGTTTCTTAGATCACAAAAGACAAGAATTTGTCGATATTTATGATTTGATTTTCTTGTTAATGGACACTCTATAGGAATAAATCGCTATTCTTTTCCGATACATATAATATATTCTTTTCCGATACATATAATATATATATATATTCCGATACATATAATATATTCTTTTCCGATACATATAATATATATATATATTCCGATACATATAATATATATATATATAATATATTGAAAAAATTGAAAAATCCATTTTTCAATATCTTTCCTTAATTTCAAAATCTGATTCCCATATTGTTTTGTTTCAGCAATGCAAATAGAGAATGAACGCGAGAAAGGGGCCTTCAGTTCCAGTTTATCATTATTTCATTTAATATTTCATTTAGGGGCAAGGAAAAAATAAATTTTCCTTTTTTTGTTGGACTCGTTAAAAGATATACTCTGGAATCTGAGTTACAGGACAATTTAGGGTTCAAATGGTTATATAGTAAAGACTAGTCGAATTGCACTCATGGATTTACCTGGGTCGGTTTATCAACCAATAGAAAAAAAAATAATTTTTCTTTTTTTTTTCGAAACCCATTGTATTCTAAAGGGCATGGAACAAC